TTATTTTCATTAGAAATATTAGTACTGAATCTCAATGATTATTTTCAGTCGAAGCTTTTAGGCTAGAAATTAGCATAAAAATGTAATATTATTAATGTATATGTTATATATAACACGTGATGACATGAGTTAACATTACCAAAATTTGTTAACTCTGATGCGCTTGGTCGAGCTTTACTTGGTTTAGGGGTTTGACAAGAATAACAGGATTTGCCGAGCGTAGGGGGTAGGGGGGTTTAACGCGCGAAAACCAAAAGGGGGCATATAGGATAAGTCTGTGGTAGATGAGGATATATTATGCACTTGAGATAAACGTATGTAATTCTTAAATTATGTATATATATCATTCATATATAACTTCACAATCAAGAAAAATGATCAACCTTGGCTCAACATGTTAGGGTGCACTGTGAAATGTGGATGAGAAGCAAAGTGAAGAAAAAACCTAGCCTATAAAAGAACGCGAAGCATGTGGGGTTATTGAACATATGAACTACTCAAGTAACCGGATGCAAGTATAGATCTCTAGGGTGGGTTACACATGCCATGTTCGTGAAAGAGAAGCCAGATACAAGGAATAATTAATAATATACCTTATTTCCAGTAGTGTCCCTGGTTCTATCATGAATAATATGCAATTATATAAACTGGTTGGTGGTTTCTTACTACATTAATAATTACTCGGGAAATGTATGCTGTGGACGTGCAGAATAAGATTAGGAGTACGACTATCGTGTAGATCGGTAATAGGCTCGGTTCGAATAAATCGAACTGCTAATATATAATAATATGCTTTATGTATACCTACATTTTTAGTACTTGCTTTTAGGTTAATATAATTTTATGGTGTTAATACATACATGTACCTATGCATATGTAATATTATGCATAGTATGTGTAACACCATACAGGGCAGAAAATAGTTTAATTTAGAATTCTGGCTTTGGGAGCCAGGGGTGAGAGTTAAAATCTCTTTTTTCTGGCACTAGGGAGGATTCTAACCTCCGATCTTCGGATTACAAGACCGATGCTTTAAGCTAAGCTACTAGGGCAAGCTCATTTTATTGCTTTATTTTCTAGTCAGCCCGCCAGTGGTATAAGGACTAGGAATAATGCAAAATACAGAACAGACGCGATCTGTCCGATAATGATAAATGGGTGTTCTACTGGCATGCCTCCAATTCATGTAAGGATAGCCATATCTGCAACCAGGGTTCAAAACAGAAATTGGGTAAACGGTCGGAAGGTCAGGCCCCGCTGCTTAGACGTGTGGAGGATTGGTACAACTATTAGGATGAGGATAGAAAATAATAATGCTAAGACTCCGCCGAGTTTGTTGGGGATCGATCGCAGAATGGCATAGGCGAAGAGGAAATACCATTCGGGTTTAATATGTGGAGGGGTGACTAATGGGTTGGCTGGGGTGAAGTTTTCTGGGTCCCCTAGTAGATTTGGGGAGAACAGTGCTAAAGATGTAAGGGCTAGTAACATAACTACGAACCCCAATAGGTCTTTGTAGGAGAAGTAAGGGTGGAATGTAATTTTGTCCGCGTCTGAGTTTAGGCCTGTTGGGTTATTAGAACCCGTTTCGTGAAGAAACAACAGGTGCAAAACGACTGCCGCAGCGATTACAAAAGGAAAGAGGAAGTGGAAAGCGAAGAACCGGGTTAAGGTTGCGTTATCAACTGAAAAGCCCCCCCAGATTCACTGTACAAGCACGTCACCCACGTAAGGTACTGCTGATAGAAGATTGGTAATAACCGTGGCGCCTCAAAAGGATATTTGGCCTCATGGTAGTACATAACCAACAAAAGCTGTTATCATAACTAGTAAAAAAAGAACCACCCCGATGTTTCAGGTTTCCTTGTATAGATAGGACCCATAGTATAGGCCACGGGCAATGTGTATGTAAAGGCAAATGAAGAAAAATGATGCTCCGTTGGCATGTATGTTGCGAATTAGTCAGCCGTAATTGACGTCACGGCAAATATGTGCGACTGAGGAAAAAGCGGTGGAGATATCAGATGTATAATGTATAGCTAAAAATAACCCTGTAAGGATTTGGGTGGCTAGACATAATCCTAGAAGAGACCCGAAGTTTCATCATACTGAGATATTGGAGGGGGCGGGTAGGTCAACTAGTGCATGGTTGGCGATTTTAATAAGGGGATGGGTTTTCCGTAGGCTTGCCATTATGGGTTTTTATAGTTGAATAACAACGGTGGTTCTTCAAGTCACTGGTCTTGGTTAAAACCCAAGTAAAAATTATGACTTATCTTGTATCATTACTGTTGATGGCTTTAATCGTAGGGCTAGTGGCTGTGGCCTCTAACCCTGCCCCCTACTTTGCTGCTTTTGGTTTGGTGGTGGCGGCTGGGGTAGGATGTGGGGTACTGGCGGGGCATGGTGGATCTTTCCTATCATTAGTCTTGTTCTTAATCTACTTAGGGGGGATGCTGGTAGTATTTGCTTATTCAGCAGCGTTAGCCGCTGAACCATTCCCGGAGGCATGGGGGGATCGTTCCGTAATTGGGTACGTCTTAATCTACTTGTTTGGGGTAGGGGTAGTGGTAAGCTTACTCCGGGAAGAGTGGTATGAAGGGTCTTGAGTCGTCATTGATGGTTTAAAGGAGTTCACAATGTTGCGGGGGGATATTAGTGGGGTGGCCATGATGTATTCGTCTGGGGGGTCCCTATTAATTATTAGTGCCTGAGTACTATTATTAACACTATTTGTGGTATTAGAGCTGACCCGGGGCTTAGGGCGGGGTGCTCTTCGTGCAGTCTAGGGGGTGGCCAACAGCAGGGCCAGGGCTATGGACAACAGGAAGATCGTCAAGTAGGTCTTGATCATGCCGCGCTGGGAATCACTAATAGTCTTGGCCATTTTAACTTGGGCATAAGATAGCCCCTTTGGCCCAGTTATTTCAAACCAGGTTTGGTCCACTAATTGCGCTGCAATGGATTGGCCCAAGACTAAGTTCAACTTAGGGATCAGGCGATGGGTAACTGCTGGGAAGTAGCCCAGTATATTAGAGAAATGGTGAAATGAGGGCATGGGATTTGTTTTAAATTGCTTAGTGGTCAGGCCGGCTAGCTCAATGGCAGTTAACAGGCCAATAATCGTTACTACAAGGGCAGCTATTTTCAAGGGGAAAGGCATAGTCATAATAGGGGTTTTTGAGGATAAAAAATTTGATGTAATGATGAGGCCTGCTACAATACTACCCCAGGCAAGACGTTTGATAGGATTAATCATTGATAAGTTGTTCTCATTAATCGGGGATAATGCGAGAAACCGTGGGGTACCCATGGTGACAAAGAAAACTACCCGTAGGCTGTAAACAGCCGTAAAGGATGTAGCAATTAAGGTTAGGGTTAGGGCTCAGGCGTTTAGGTAAGAGGTATTTAGTGCTTCAATAATGGCATCCTTAGAGAAGAAGCCTGCGAGGAAGGGAGTTCCAGTTAGGGCTAGGCTGCCAATAGTAAGGCAGGTCGAGGTAAATGGTAGTAGGCCATGCAGGCCCCCTATCTTTCGAATATCCTGTTCATCATTAAGGCTATGGATAATAGACCCGGAGCACAAAAATAATATGGCCTTGAAGAACGCATGAGTACAAATATGTAGAAATGCCAATTGAGGCTGATTGAGGCCAATGGTAACCATTATGAGACCTAGCTGGCTAGATGTGGAAAATGCTACAATTTTTTTGATGTCATTTTGTGTCAAGGCGCAGGCAGCTGTAAATACAGTGGTTAGTGCTCCTAGGCAAAGACATGTTGTGAGTGCCAAGCTATTGTTCTCCATAATTGGGTGAAGTCGGATGAGCAAGAAGATACCGGCAACAACCATAGTGCTGGAGTGAAGTAGGGCAGAGACTGGTGTAGGACCTTCCATGGCGGATGGTAACCATGGGTGTAGCCCAAACTGGGCTGATTTACCTGTTGCTGCCAGGATTAGGCCAACAATTGGGAGTGTTATATCAAAGGTTTTAGACAAAAAGAAGACCTGTTGAAACTCTCAGGAGTTGAGGTTGATTGCAATCCAGGCCATACTTATAATTAGCCCAATATCCCCGACACGGTTGTACAAAACTGCCTGAAGGGCCGCTGTATTTGCGTCGGCTCGGCCATATCATCAGCCGATTAGTAGAAAAGACATAATACCAACCCCCTCCCAACCGATAAAAAGCTGGAAGAGGTTATTGGCAGTCACAAGGATGATCATGGCGACTAAAAAAAGGAGTAAGTACTTAAAGAATCGGTTTATGTTGGGGTCCGAATGTATATATCATGATGCAAATTCAAGGATAGACCAAGTTACATAAAGGGCAATAGGTGTAAAGATTAGTGAGTAGTGATCAAACTTAAAACTAATATTAATATCAAAAACGGCCGTATTTATTCAGTGTCAGTTAGTGATGATAGTCTCAGCCCCTTGATCTAGAAACAAAACAAGCGGTAATAGGCTGACAAAAAATGAGGTGCTAACGGCAGTCTTAACGTGAGTTGTGGCTCATTGAGGGTCCTTGTGCGACGGGGTAAGTGTCGTTAGGAGGGGGTAAACAAGAATTGTAATAACCAAAACTAGTGAGGATGATAAGATCAAGGTTGTTGGGTGCATAGCTTCCACTTGGACTTGCACCAAGAGTTTCTGGTTCCTAAGACCAACGGATGAGCTATTATCCTTCAGAAGCGTAAGGAGGCCACGGAATTTAACCATGGGTATAAGTATTAGCAGTACTTAGTGCCTCCTGGCCCTCCTCGGTGAGTAAGGGGATTTTAACCCCTATCTTTAGAATCACAATCTAATATTCTAAGTTAAACTATACTTACTAGTGGCATCAGCCTCACACGAGCTCAGGCTTAAGTACAAGGAGAATTACGGGGAGGAGATGAAGCACTATTAATAAATGTTCTCGGGTATGAAAAGGTGTGAGTCCCTTAATATGAGTTGGTGCTGGGCCCCGTTGAGTTATAAGGAATAGGTATAGAGAGTAGGCTGCGGTAATTAGTGTCCCTAAGCCGGTTAATATAATGGTTCAAGGGGATCAACTAAAGAGTGTAGTAATAATCATAAGCTCTCCCATAAGATTTGGGAGTGGGGGTAATGCTAGATTTGCTAAGTTGGCAACAAATCACCAGACTGCAGTCAAGGGGAAAATTACTTGTAGCCCTCGGGCTAGTACTATAGTTCGGCTATGGGTGCGCTCATATGCAGTATTGGCTAGACAGAACAGTGCTGATGATACAAGTCCGTGAGCAATCATTAGAATAATTGCGCCTGTAAATCCCCAAGGGGTCTGGATGAGGATACCTCCTGCTACCAACCCCATATGGCTTACAGATGAATAGGCGATAAGTGATTTTAGGTCCGTTTGTCGTAAGCAGATTGAGCCCGTCATTAAGATACCTCATAAGGCTAAAACAATGAAGGGGTAGGCAAGCTCTTTTGAGAGGGGGTCTAACATAACCATCATCCGTATTATACCATAACCTCCCAACTTAAGGAGAACTGCTGCCAAGACCATAGAGCCCGCTACTGGGGCTTCAACATGGGCTTTAGGCAGTCAGAGGTGAACGCCATAGAGTGGCATCTTTACTAAAAATGCAATTAGGCATCCAGCCCATCAGATGCTGTGTCCCCAGGAATTAAGTGTGAGGGGTTGAGAATACTGTAAAATTAAAATTGATAATGTCCCTGTTGTTTGCTGAAGAATGAGCAGGGCCACTAAAAGCGGCAGTGAGCCTGCCAAAGTATAAAACAAGAAATAGGTTCCGGCATTCAAGCGTTCGGTTTGGTTACCTCAGCGGGTAATAATAATAAGCGTGGGGATGAGGGTGGCTTCAAATATAATGTAGAACATAATAATTTCAGTAGCTCCAAATGCCATAATTAGGAAAGTCTGTAAGGAGGTTAAAAGAGTAATATAGAGGCGTTGGCGATTTACTGGCTCCGGATAGACATGATTCTGGCTAGCCAGGATTATTAATGGAAGAAGCCAGCATGTAAGAACCAATAGTGGGGTGGACAATGGGTCTGTAGCTAGGTATATGTTGGAGGTTGACCATCCAGTTTCTGATGCTCAGGCTAGTCAAGTGAGGCTAATAAATGCAATTAATAGGCTATGAGCTGTTGTCGCAGACCACAATCATTTAGAGGGCAGTAATCAAATTGTTGGGAATAACATAAGTGTGGGTACTAATACTTTTAGCATTGTAGTAGGTTAAGATTTTGCAAACGGTCAGTTCCGTGGGTGCGAGCCGTGGCCACTAAAAGGGCTAGGCCTGCACTGGCTTCACAGGCAGAAAAGGCTAGTAGGAGCATAGGGGCCGCCGAAAAGATGGTTGATTCAAATTGTATGGCTCACAGAGCTAGCGCAATAAACAAGGACAACATTATACCCTCTAGACAAAGTAGAGCAGAGAGTAGGTGAGTGCGATGGAACGCTAGGCCTATAAGGCCTAGCATGAAAGCTGAGGTAAAGCTGAAGTGTACGGGTGTCATAAGAGGGTTATGGAATCAAACCATAATTTTCTGAGCCGAAATCAGAGGTCTTGTGTTGGACTAATCCTCTATTCCGCCCAGTCTAGGCCCCCTTGGGTTCATTCATAAATTAGTCCGAGGGTAAGCAAAATTAAGACTGCTGTAGCCCATAAGAAAGTACTGGCAGGGTCGTGAAGCTGATCTCCCCAGGGCAGTGGAAGAAGAAGGGCGATTTCTAGGTCAAATAACAAGAATAAGATAGCGATTAGAAAAAATCGTAAAGAGAACGGAAGGCGAGCTGAGCCGAGGGGGTCGAAGCCACATTCATAAGGTGAAAGTTTCTCTGCATCTGGGTTTATTTGGGGTAATCAAAAAGATACGGTTGCCAAGACAAGAGAGAGGGCTATTGTGATAGTTAAAATTGTTATAACTAAGTTCATTATCTTTCCTTGGGATTCAACCAAGACTGGGTGATTGGAAGTCACTCGTACTAGCATTAGATACTAGAAAGATATGAGCCTCATCAGTAAATTGATACGTAGAGGAATAATCATACTACGTCTACAAAGTGTCAGTACCAGGCGGCGGCCTCAAAGCCGAAGTGATGTTCGGACGTAAAGTGATATTGGATTTGGCGAAGTAGGCAGACGGCCAAGAATGAGGATCCGATGATAACATGTAACCCATGAAATCCGGTAGCCACAAAGAATGTTGAGCCATACACGCCATCTGCAATAGTAAAAGGCGCTTCATAATATTCTATGGCTTGTAAGGCGGTAAAGTAAAGGCCTAGCAGGATGGTGAATGCTAAGGATTGAATGGCTTGTTTACGATCACCTTCTATTAAGCTGTGGTGGGCTCATGTTACTGTTACTCCTGATGCTAAAAGAACAGCGGTATTAAGTAACGGAACTTCAAAGGGGTCTAGTGTGATAAGACCGGTGGGGGGTCAGCATCCTCCCAGTTCAGGGGTAGGTGCTAGACTGGAATGGTAGAAAGCTCAGAAAAACCCCAGAAAAAAGAATACCTCAGACGTGATAAATAGAATTATACCATATCGTAGGCCTTTCTGTACAGGAGGGGTGTGATGACCCTGAAATGTTCCCTCTCGAATGATGTCTCGTCATCATTGATATATTGTAAGAAGTAGAAGTATTAGTCCAAGGGTTATAAGTGTAGTGGAGTGGAAATGAAACCAGATTGCTAAGCCGGATGTTATTAGTAATGCTCCGATTGCGCCGGTTAGGGGTCATGGGCTTGGATCAACCATATGATATGCGTGTGCTTGGTGGGCCATTAAACGTTTTCTTGTAGATATAGGCTAAGAAGAAGTACAAATACATAAGCCTGAATCATCGCGACTGCTACTTCTAGTAGTGTGAGGAGGAACAAGACGGCAGCTGTAAGAATTGCCACTGTAGGTATTATAGGGAGAAGAACAAATACGGCGGTGGCAATCAACTGAATGAGAAGGTGACCTGCGGTAAGGTTAGCTGTTAGTCGGACTCCGAGGGCTAGGGGTCGAATAAAAAGGCTAATTGTTTCAATAATAATAAGTACAGGAATTAAAGGAAGGGGGGTGCCTTCTGGTAAGAGGTGTCCCAGGGCAACCGTTGGTTGATTGCGCATGCCAATAATAACTGTGGCGAGTCATAGAGGTACAGCAAATCCCATATTTAAAGACAACTGGGTTGTAGGGGTAAAAGTGTATGGTAGAAGTCCAAGTATGTTAATAGTAATTAAGAAGACTATTAAAGAGGCCATAAGGAGGGCCCATTTATGGCCTCCTAAATTTAAGGGTAATATAAGTTGACTAGTGAATTGATTTACGAATCAGCCCTGAATAGTAATAAGGCGATTATTTACTCATCGAGAAGTGGAAGTGGGGTACAGCACTCATGGTAAGATAATCGCAATGGCAATTAAAGGGATTCCTAGGTAGGACGTGCTTGCAAATTGGTCGAAAAAGCTTATTGCCATGGTCAGTCTCAGGGCTGAGTCTTGTGTTCCTCAGAGTCAATATGTATTGGCTCGTTAGGGGATGTATGACTTATCACCTTGGTTGGGATAATGGTAAGAAATACCAGTCACGAAAATACTAAAATTGCAAATCAAGGGGCGGGGTTTAATTGAGGCATTTCACTAGAGGTGGTTGGGAGGCACCATTCTTTGGCTTAAAAGGCCAACGCTGAGGCCCTGACTTAGCTTCCTAGTGAGGCGTCTTCTAGTATTAATGAGGATCAGTTCTCGAAGTGTTCAAGTGGAACTGCCTCAACTACAATAGGCATGAAGCTGTGGTTTGCTCCGCAGATCTCGGAACATTGCCCATAAAATACTCCTGGTCGGGAGGCAATAAAGGCTGTTTGATTAAGACGTCCTGGGACCGCGTCTATTTTCACCCCAAGGGAAGGAACGGCCCAGGAGTGCAATACGTCCTCGGCTGAAACAAGTACTCGGATTGGGGATTCTATGGGAACAACTATTCGGTGGTCTGCCTCAAGAAGTCGAAACTGCCCCGGATTAAGATCTTGGGTTGGAATTATATATGAGTCAAAGCCGAGATTCTCATAATCAGTATACTCATAACTTCAGTATCATTGATGTCCTATGGCTTTAATTGTTAGGTGGGGATCATTGATCTCATCTATAAGATAAAGAATCCGTAGGGAGGGGAGGGCAATTAAGACAAGAATCACGGCTGGTAGTACGGTTCACACGATTTCGATTTCTTGGGAGTCTAAAATATACTTATTTGTTAATTTAGTTGATACTATTGCAACAATAATATAAAGTACTAGGGTACTAATTAAAAAAACAATTATTAAAGCATGATCATGGAAATGAAGAAGTTCTTCTATAACGGGTGATGCCGCGTCTTGGAATCCTAATTGTGTGGGATGTGCCATTAAGCCTGAGGCTTAGACATGCAGGAGTTTAACCTACGATTTCACCTTGACAAGGTGATGTAATTTGCGAATTTACTAATGTCTTAAAAGGAAGTGACAGAGTGGCTATGTGACTGGCTTGAAACCAGTAGATGGGGGTTCAATTCCTCCCTTCCTCGTTAATTTGATTGAACTTGAACAAATGCGGGCTCTTCAAAGGTGTGGTAGGGCGGAGGGCATCCGTGAAGTCATTCGACGTTTGTTGAGGTTAGTTCAACGGATGAGACTTCTCGCTTAGCGGCGAAGGCCTCCCATAAAATAAAGAGGAATATAATTACTGCTACAAGGGAAATTAGGGACCCAATAGATGACACTGTATTCCAAAGAGTGTAGGCGTCAGGATAATCTGAATATCGCCGTGGCATCCCCGCAAGGCCTAGAAAATGTTGTGGGAAGAATGTAAGGTTTACGCCAATAAATATTACTCCAAAGTGAATTTTAGTTCACGTGCTGTGAAGAGTGTAGCCTGTAAACAGCGGGAATCAGTGAACGAAAGCTGCCATAATGGCAAAGACGGCGCCCATTGACAAGACATAGTGGAAGTGTGCAACTACATAATATGTATCATGTAAGACAATGTCCAATGACGAGTTAGCTAATACAATCCCGGTTAGGCCCCCTACGGTGAAAAGGAAAATAAAGCCGAGGGCCCATAGCATTGGTGTCTCTCATTTAATAGAGCCTCCATGGAGGGTGGCCAGTCAACTAAAAACTTTAACGCCAGTGGGAATGGCAATAATTATTGTTGCGGATGTAAAGTATGCACGGGTGTCCACATCTATACCAACTGTAAACATGTGGTGGGCTCAAACAATAAACCCTAGTAAGCCAATAGCCATCATAGCTCATACTATCCCTATATATCCGAAGGGTTCCTTCTTACCTGAATAATATGCAACGACATGAGAGATAATCCCAAATCCTGGTAAAATTAAAATATATACTTCTGGATGTCCAAAAAATCAGAACAAATGTTGATAAAGAATAGGATCTCCGCCCCCTGCAGGGTCAAAGAATGTAGTATTAAGATTTCGGTCTGTTAAAAGCATTGTGATTCCGGCAGCTAGAACTGGTAAAGATAGCAGGAGCAGAACGGCAGTTACCAGCACGGCTCACACGAATAGTGGGGTCTGATACTGGGAGATGGCCGGGGGTTTTATATTAATTGTTGTTGTAATAAAATTAATTGCTCCTAGGATGGATGACACACCTGCCAGGTGGAGGGAGAAAATAGTAAGGTCTACGGATGCGCCTGCATGGGCTAGGTTGCCTGCAAGTGGCGGGTAAACTGTTCATCCTGTACCGGCGCCAGCCTCAACCCCAGATGAGGCTAAGAGCAGAAGGAAAGACGGGGGCAGAAGTCAGAAGCTCATATTATTTATTCGTGGGAACGCCATGTCCGGGGCTCCAATTATTAGTGGAACAAGTCAGTTACCAAAGCCCCCAATAAGAATGGGTATTACTATAAAGAAAATTATAACAAAGGCATGTGCGGTAACAATAACGTTATAGATTTGGTCATCGCCGAGGAGAGACCCCGGCTGGCTTAGTTCAGCTCGGATTAATAGGCTTAGGGCAGTCCCAACTATCCCGGCTCAGGCACCAAATACTAGGTAGAGGGTGCCAATATCTTTGTGGTTGGTAGAGAAGAATCAGCGTGTGATTGCCACAGGTAGGGTGGCCGAAGCCAGGCGGCGGGTTGTAGCCCCGTAAATAGAGGTTCAAGTCCTTTTCCTATCAAGCCCCGTAGTGGAGTACATATTGGATTGCAAATCCAAAGACGCAGATTGACGTCTGCCGGGGCTTTCCCGCCTTACTCGGCTAACGGCGGGAAAGATAGATGAATGCCCGCTGGTTTGGGCACTTAGCTGTTAACTAAGAGTTTGTAGGATCGAGGCCTTCTCATCTAGAAAGGCCTTAGCTTAATTAAAGTGTCTGAGTTGCATTCAGAAGATGTGGGATAAAGTCCCGCAGGTCTTAAGCAGGGACTAGAAGATTTTAACTTCCACTTAAAGCTTTGAAGGCTCTTGGTCTAAATTATCCTAAGTCCCTAAGCAATAAGTGCAATTACTGCAGGGGTAATTGGTAATAACCCCAACGTAACAACTGTAAAAAACGATAGGGTAATCACAGAGTGGGTTGATTGAGCTCGTCATGGTGCTGTAGCATTAGTTGTACTGGGGGAAATAGTAAGGGCCATAGCATAGCACAACCGGAGATAGAAATAAAGACTTAGGAGGGCGGCTAAGGCTATAATTGTTGCGGTAAGCGGGAGTTGTTGCTTAGCCATTTCCTGTAAAATTAATCACTTGGCTATAAATCCAGTCAAGGGGGGTAGCCCCCCTAATGAGAGGAGGGCTAGGGCTGTAGTTGACACCAAGATTGGGGTTTTTGATCATATAGCTGTAACGGCACTAATAGTTGTAGCTGATGTTATTTTTAGTGATAGGAAAGCGGTTGATGTTATGAATACATACATGGCTAGGGCGAGTACAGTGAGGTGAGGGGCATACTGCGAAATAACAACTATTCATCCTATATGAGCAATAGATGAGTAGGCTAACATCTTCCGGACCTGAGTCTGATTAAGGCCTCCTCAACCCCCGACTAGTGCGGAGAGGAGTCCCAATAATGTCAGAATTAAAGGGTTAATAGCGGGGGCCACTTGAATAATCAATGCTAGTGGGGCCAGCTTCTGTCAGGTAGACAAAATTAGTCCGGTAACCAAATTAAGGCCCTGAAGGACCTCTGGTAGTCAAAAGTGCATGGGTGCAAGTCCAATTTTTAGTGCTAAGGCCGCGATAGTTATTGAAGAGGCAATAGGGTGGGATATGTCATTAATAGTCCATTCTCCCATTAGTCAGGCATTAGTGGTGGCGGCAAACAGAATTATGGCGGCGGCGGTCGCCTGGGTTAAAAAATATTTTGTGGCGGCTTCAACCGCTCGTGGGTGATGCTGTTGAGCTATCAGTGGGATAATCGCAAGGGTATTAATTTCAAGACCCATTCAGGCCAGTAGCCAATGGGAGCTGGCAAAGGTTAATGTGGTTCCCAATCCTAGGCTAGATAAAAGGATGGTGAGTACGTAGGGATTCATTGATAGGGGAGGGATTTTAACCGTCATGTTCGGGGTATGGGCCCGAAAGCTTTATTAGCTGACCTTATCTTAGAGAGTGGTGTAGAAGGAAGCACTAGGAGTTTTGATCTCCTGAGGATGGGTTCAATTCCCTTCTTTCTAGGAACTGGGGGGACTCTAACCCCCATAAGCCACTCTATCAAAGTGGTCCTTAAGATTCGGGCACGGTTCCGCAAGAGTTATAGTTGTGGAGGGAGACCCGCAAGTGCAATTGGGAGGGCGGCGTGTCAGATGACCAGGGCTAGGGTTAGAGGAAGAAAATTTTTCCAAACTAGATGCATAAGTTGATCATATCGGAATCGAGGATAAGATGCTCGAACTCAAAGGAACATGACCGAGAGCAGTGCTGCTTTAGTCATCAGATTAAGGGTGGTCAGCTCAGGTATGGCCGGGACGTGGGATGCGCCAAGGAAAAGGATGGCTGATAAGGTATTCATTAATAAGATATTAGCATATTCAGCTAAAAAGAAGAGGGCGAATGGTCCACCTGCATATTCGACGTTGAAGCCCGAAACTAACTCGGATTCACCTTCGGTTAGGTCGAATGGCGCTCGATTTGTTTCGGCCAGAGTAGAAATATACCACATGGCGGCCAAGGGCCAGGCTGGAATTAACAATCATACGCTTTCCTGGGTTACACTAAACATCTGCAGCGTATAGCCTCCTGAAAAGATAATAACAGACAACAAAATCAAGCCGAGGCTTACTTCATATGAAATTGTCTGGGCGACTGCTCGTAGGGCGCCAATCAGTGCATATTTTGAATTTGATGCTCATCCTGACCCTAAAATAGAATACACGGCAAGACTAGATAAGGCCAGAACGAATAAAATGCCTAAATTCAGATCAACAACGGGTTGAGGTATAGGTATGGGTGCTCACAGCATCATGGCCAGTGTTAGTGCCAGTATTGGGGTGGCCAAAAACAGAAATGGGGAGGATGTGGAGGGGCGGACGGGTTCTTTAATAAATAACTTAACCCCATCTGCAATGGGTTGAAGGAGGCCATAGGGCCCCACAATGTTCGGTCCCTTCCGTAATTGCATATAGCCGAGAACCTTGCGCTCAAGAAGTGTGAGGAAGGCCACCGCCAGTAGGACGGGGGCTACATATGCAAGGGGATTAACTAAATGTGTTAATAGAGTGTTTAGCATAACTAAGAAGAGGATTTGAACCTCTGGCTGAAAGGGCTTAGGCCTTTTGCAATTACCATGCTCTGCCATCTTAGTGAGGCCTTACTTCGGCCCATATTTGAGTCCTCCCTTTACTTAATTTAGTTGTCTTCATTAATTAGGGGCAAGGCGTGCTTCTAGCATAGGCCTCTTTTTTCCGGTCCTTTCGTACTAGGAAAAATAACATTACAGATAGAAACTGACCTGGATTGCTCCGGTCTGAACTCAGATCACGTAGGACTTTAATCGTTGAACAAACGAACCCTTAATAGCGGCTGCACCATTAGGATGTCCTGATCCAACATCGAGGTCGTAAACCCTCTCGTCGATATGGACTCTTGGAGAGGATTGCGCTGTTATCCCTAGGGTAACTTGGTTCGTTGATCGGCCTGGGAGGCCGGATCATATTTGGTCAAAATTTCTGTGACTTAGAAGTGTTATTCTTGGCTCTAGGGTATATCCCAGTCCACTTGGAGGATTATCTGTCCTCCATGGTCGCCCCAACCGAAGGTAAAATTTCAATTTCCACTAGGTTTAAAACTTATTTAGTAAGTCGATTAACGTAGGTGAATTTGTACCTTAAGCTCCAAAGGGTCTTCTCGTCTTGTATTTGCATACCCGCTTCTGCACGGGTAGATCAATTTCACTGACCTGAAAGGGGAGACAGTTAAGCCCTCGTTTAGCCATTCATACAGGTCTTCATTTAAAAGACAAGTGATTGCGCTACCTTTGCACGGTCAAAATACCGCGGCCGTTAAACTTGTAGTCACCGGGCAGGCTGGACCTCCTATACGTCGGGGTTTGCAGGAGGCGATGTTTTTGGTAAACAGGCGAGGCTTGTGCTTGCCGAGTTCCTTCCCTTTCTTTTAGTCTTTCCTTGATGGCACTCCAGTGTGGGTTTAACGATGCAGATGCTGTGTTGTTTTCTTGATTTTTTTAGTAAACACACTACCCTCTTTTAATGGGTTCGTTAATCTCCAGTGGTTTGTCCAATCTGGCTTACACTTGTGCTAGGAGAGGGTCATACCCTCTTATTACTCATTTTAGCATAGTCTCTTCCATGTTGGCATGGAACGGCCTAATACTTTTAGGGGAGTTGGGCTAGTTATCAGTATAATAAACTGTGTGTCGTTTGAGCTTTAACGCTTTCTATTCAGATGGCTGCTCTTAGGCCCACTGGAACGACTAGTTTTATAAAATGTGATTCTTATCCTCCTACTGAAGGTTGTATCCTTTATTAAAGGGGCTGTACCCCCTTTAACTAACTCTCGTACTTCTCTCTTATGCTTATTTAGATGTTTCCTGGTTGGCTAGAGGGGGCACGAGGCTGAACTTCTATTCACTTCTTAGGCAACCAGCTATCACCAAGTTCGGTAGGTTTATCACCTCTACCCGGGGCTCTTCCCACTCTTTTGCCACAGAGACGGGTTCGCCCTAACAGGCTGTCCCGGGGTAGCTCACTTGGTTTCGGGATTTCAAACTAAAGGTCACTTCGCTTGCATGGTGCTGGCTAAATCATGATGCAAAAGGTACGAGAATTAGGCTCTGCTTCTTTGCGCTTATATGAATTATTTCACTACTCTTTCAGCTTTCCCTTGCGGTACTATCTCTATTGCTTAAAATTACCCTTTCCGTCTCCCGTACTAAGGTGGAAAAATGGTTTAGTTTTCTGATTCAACTAATATTAAATTATTTATGGTGTCAAGTTAATTTTGGTGGTTAAGCTAGCTGTCTGGCTCAGGGTGATCCAACTTGCATGGATGTCTTCTCGGTGTAAGGGAGATGCTTAACTGTCTCAGCCACGCCCTGGGTTTGATCCAAGTGCACCTTCCGGTACACTTACCATGTTACGACTTGCCTCCCCTTGTCCGTGCTTTGGTGTTATGAACATCTATCGCTGTATGACAGGGGAGAGTGACGGGCGGTGTGTACGCGCCTCAGAGCCGGGTTCAAAAGGACACTCTTTTTCCTTTTTACTACTAAATCCTCCTTCGAGTAATTTTTTCAGGGTACTATCCGTGGTATTCTATAATAGAAAATGTAGCCCATTTCTTCCCACTTCGTGCGCTACACCTCGACCTGACGTTTTGGAGTATGTCCATTTAGCTTACTGTTAGTCCTTCACAGGGTAAGCTGACGACGGCGGTATATAGGCGGGGATGGCCAGAAGTGGTGAGGTTTACGGGGGTTATCGGTTCTAGAACAGGCTCCTCTAGGGGGGTCTAAGGCACCGCCAAGTCCTTTGGGTTTCAAGCTAACGCTCGTAGTACCCGGGCGGACGTTTATTGTGTAATAACGTCTAGGTTTACGGCTGAGCATAGTGGGGTATCTAATCCCAGTTTGTTTCTCAGTTTTCGTGGAGTCAGGTGGACTATATTAAAGCTACTTTCGGCTATGGGCTTCGGACACTCAGGAGCGTATGACGGCCAAGAGGCCCTTCGGCTTTATTCTTATCACCCCTAACCACCCTTTACGCCGTATATATTAACTAGGGTCCCTCGTATAACCGCGGTGGCTGGCACGAGTTTTACCGGCCCTCTTAACACTAACTAAGTCAAGTTTTCACTTATGGCTTAATATTTATCACTGCTGAATTCCCGTAGGGGTGTGGCGTGGCAAGGCGTTTTGGGCTAAAAGGTAGTGCCTGATACCTGCTCCTCGTCCCCGGGCGGGGGATTAAGGGCATCCTCACAGGGGCGCGGATACTTGCATGTGTAAGTTGTGTTAAAGCTAATAGTAAAGTCAGGACCAAGCCTTTGTGCATGCGGAGCTTTCTAGGGCCCGTCTTAGCATCTTCAGTGCTATGCTTTATTTTAAGCTACGCTAGC